TGGTTCTACCTCCTGTTTTTTACCAAGAGAATGAATCTTTTTATCGAAGGATCAGAAAAAGGGGGGTCCAGATCTCCTGCGGGAATGATTTGGAAGATCCAAAACCAAAAATAGTGGTATTTGCTAGCAACAACATCGTGGAGGCAGTCAATCAATATAGATGGATCCGAAATCTGATTCAAATCCAATATAGCACCCATGGGTACATAAGAAATGTATTGAATCGATTCTTTTTAATGAATCGATCCGATCGCAACTTCGAATATGGAATTCAAAGGGATCAAATAGGAAATGATACTCTGAATCATAGAACTTTTATGAAATATACGATCAACCAACATTTATCGAATTTGAAAAAGAGTCAAAAGAAAGGGTCCGATCCTCTTATTTTGATTTCTCGAACCGAGAGATCCGTGAATCGGGATCCTAATGCATATAGATACAAATGGTCCAAGGGGAGCAAGAATTTCCAGGAACATTTGGAACATTTCGTTTCTGAGCAGAAGAGCCGTTTTCAAGTGGTCTTCGATCGATATCGATCAATACGTAATCGATATCGATCAATACGTAATCGATATCGATCACGTATTAACCAATATTCGAGTGATCGGTCTGAGGTTAGCGACAAAAAAGATAATCGATATCGATCACGTATTAACCAATATTCGAGTGATCGGTCTGAGGTTAGCGACCAAAAAAATTTGGCTAAGTTCCGTTCTTTCGTTTTCTCCAAGTTACTTCTTTTTTTGTCTAACTCACTTCCTTTTTTCTTTGTGAGTTTCGGGAATACCCCCCCCATTCAGAGGTCCGAGATCCGCGTCTCTGAATTGAAAGGTCCGAATGATCGACTCTGCAATCAGTTCTTAGAATCAATAGGTCTTCAACTCGTTTATTTGAAAAAATTGAAACCATTCTTATTGGATGATCATGAGACTTCCCAAAAATCGAAATTATTGTTCAATAAGAAACCAGAGGGGATGATTGACTCATTCCATACTAGAAATAATCGCGGGAAATCTTTGGATTCCTATTTCTCAATGATATCCCACGATCAAGACAATTGGTTGAATCCCGTGAAACCATTTCATAGAAGTTCATTGATCTCTTCTTTTTATAAAGCAAATCGACTTCGATTCTTGAATAATCCACATGACTTCGGCTTCTTTTGTAACAAAAGATTCCCCTTTTATGTGGATATCAAGAATTTGGATTTTACGTATGGACAATTCCTCAATATCTTGTTCATTCGCAACACAAAATTTTCTTTGTGCGGCGACAAAAAAAAACATGCTTTTTTGGAGAGAGATACTATTTCATCAATCGAGTCACAGGTATCTAACCTATTCAAGGATTTTCCACAAAGTGGTGACGAAAGGTATAACTTTTACAAATATTTCCACCTTGCAATGCGATCTGATCCATTAGTTCGTAGAGCTATTTACTCGATCGCAGACATTTCTGGAACACCTCTAACAGAGGGACAGAGAGTCAATTTTGAAAGAACTTATTGTCAACCTCTTTCAGATATGAATCTATCTGATTCAGAAGGGAAGAACTTGTATCAGTATCTCAATTTCAATTCAAACATGGGTTTGATTTATTCTGAGAAATGTTTCTCATCCGAAAAGAGGAAAAAGAAAAAACCCGAAAAGAGGAAAGAGAAAAAACCCGAAAAGAGGAAAGAGAAAAAACCCGAAAAGAGGAAAGAGAAAAAACCCGAAAAGAGGAAAGAGAAAAAACCCGAAAAGAGGAAAGAGAAAAAACCCGAAAAGAGGAAAGAGAAAAAACCCGAAAAGAGGAAAGAGAAAAAACAGAGTCTTTATCTAAAGCAATGGGTTGAGAAAGTGCAGAGGGATAGAGCCTTGCAAGGAGAGAGGGTTTCTTTAATTCTCTCAAACTGGAATCTATTCAAAACATATGTTATGCCATTTAGCCTTACCTCGACAGGGTACAATTTGCTAAAGTTGATGTTTTTAGATACTTTGGGATCATACGTAATGCCGCTACTAAGGAGCAGTCCAAAATTTGTATCCATTTGTTATGCTATATCTGATCCATGCGGAATATCATGGCGAATTCTTCAGAAAAAATTGTGTCTTTTACAATGGAATTGGATAAGTGCGATTTCGAATAAGTGTTTCCATAAGCTTCTTCTGTCTGAAGAAAGTATTCATCGAAATAATGAGTCACCATCGATGACAGATCTGAGATGGCCAAATCTTGGGGAGTTCCTCTATTCAATCCTTTTCCTTCTTCTTGTTGCTGGACATCTCGTTTTTTCACACCTTCTCTTTTTTTCCCAAGCCTTTAGTGAGTTACAGAGAGATTTCGCAAGGGCCCAATCTTTGATGATTCCATCATACATCGTGGAGTTGCGAGAACTTCTGGATATGTACCCCGCACCTCGTTCTTTCAAGAAGCTCTTTCTAGCTGCTCGGGAAAAATTAGTAAATTATCTACGATGGGGTGGTGGACGCAAATCTTTTCTTATCCATCTCTTCGAGCTCCTCAATATCACACCAAATCCCATCGATCGAATCGCTTTTTTGAAAAATACGAGACATCTAAGTCATACAAGTAAAGAGCTCTATTCATTGATAACAGAGCTAGGGGATTTCTCTTCTCTCTGTTCTGGTCAACGTTATCGTTATGATCAAATAATAGAAAATGTGAACGGTCCTTGTTGTTTGATTGACGATAAAATAGAATCCTGGATCTCGAACTGTGATGCGATTGAGGATAAAGAAAGAGAATTCTTGGTTCCGTTTTGCAACTTCACGAGAGAAACAAGGATTGATCAAATTCTATTGAGTTTGACTCATAGTGATCATTTATCAAACAATGACTCTGCCTCTCAAATGAGTGAAGAACCGGGAGCATTTTACTTACGACACTTAGTTGACATTCATAAAAAGGGTCTAATGAATTATGAGTGCAATACATCCTGTTTAGCAGAAAGACGGATATTCCTTGCTCATTATCAGACAATCACTTATTCACCGTGCGGGGATAATCGTTCTCATTTCCCATCTCATGGAAAAACCTTTTCGCTCCGCTTACCCCTACACCCCTCTAGGGCTACTTTAGTGATAGGTTCTATAGGAAGTGGACGATCCTATTTGGTCAAATCCCTAGCGACAAACTCCTATGTTCCTCTCATTACAGTAGTTCTGAACAAGTTCCTGAAGAACTGGACGCCTCAAGGTTTTGATATTCACGAGAGTGGCGTTTATGATGAGTATGGTGACGATGCGGAGGAGGCGAACGATTACGGGGCCAGTTTTTTTGATTTTTTGGACAATGACAGTGACGATTATGAGGATCGTGACAGTGACGATTATGATGAGCCTGGTGCCAGTGACGATTATGAGCCTGGTGATATGGAAGATTTTGTTGATAGCGAGATGACGGAGTGGCTAACTAAGACGAATGTGCCACTTGTGTATCAGTTGCTGGACGATGAAATAGACGAATTTTATATCACCCTTCAATTCGAATTAGCAAAAGCAATGTCTCCTTGCATACTATGGATTCCAAACATTCATGATCTGGATGCGAAAGAGTCGGATTACTTATCCCTCGGTCTATTAGTGAACCATCTCTCCAGGGATTGTGGAAGACGTTCCACTAAAAATGAGATTCTTGTTATTGCTTCGACTCATATTCCCCAAAAAGTGGATCCCTCTCTAATAGGTCCGGATGGATTAAGTACATGCATTAAGACACGAAGGCTTCTTGTTCCACAACAACAACAGTGCCTTTTCACCCTTTCATATACTAGGGGATTTCACTTGGAAAATAAAATGTTCCATACTCATACTAATGAATTCGAGTCCACAATCTTGGGTCCCAGTGTACCAGATCTTGTAGCACTTACCAACGAGGCCCTATCGATTAGTATTACACAGAAGAAATCAATTATAGACACTACTACAATTAGATATGCTCTTCATAGAAAAACTTGGGATTTGGAAGCCGACAGAAACCTAAGCCCGGCTAAGGAGCATGGGACCCTTTTCTATCAGGTAGGAAGGGCTTTTGCACACACTGTACTTCTAAGGAATTGCCCCATAGATCCTATATCTATCTATATCAAGAAGAACTTATGTGAAGCAGGGGATTCTTCTTTGTACAAATGGTACTTCGAACTTGGAACGAGCATGAAGAAATTAACGATACTTCTTTATCTTTTGACTTGTTCTGCCGGATCGATCGCTCAAGACCTTTTGTCTCCCCCCGGACCCGATGAACAAAATTTGATCACTTCTTATGGACTCGTTGAGAACGATTCTGATCTAGTTCATGGCCTATCTGATATAGTTCATGGCCTATTAGAGTTAGAAGGCGCTCTGGTGGGATCCTCGCCGACAGAAGAGGAAGTAGAAGGGACAGAAGAGGAAGTAGAAGGGACAGAAGAGGAAGTAGAAGGGACAGAAGATGAGGAAGTAGAAGGGACAGAAGAGGAAGTAGAAGGGACAGAAGAGGAAGTAGAAGGGACAGAAGAGGAAGTAGAAGGGACAGAAGATGAGGAAGTAGAAGGGACAGAAGAGGAAGTAGAAGGGACAGAAGATGAGGAAGGAGAAGGGACAGAAGAGGAAGTAGAAGGGACAGAAGAGGAAGTAGAAGGGACAGAAGATGAGGAAGGAGAAGGGACAGAAGAGGAAGTAGAAGGGACAGAAGAGGAAGTAGAAGGGACAGAAGATGAGGAAGGAGAAGGGACAGAAGAGGAAGTAGAAGGGACAGAAGAGGAAGTAGAAGGGACAGAAGATGAGGAAGGAGAAGGGACAGAAGAGGAAGTAGAAGGGACAGAAGAGGAAGTAGAAGGGACAGAAGAGGAAGTAGAAGGGACAGAAGAGGAAGTAGAAGGGACAGAAGATGAGGAAGGAGAAGGGACAGAAGATGAGGAAGGAGAAGGGACAGAAAAAGATTCCAGTCAGTTTGATAATGATCGAGTGACATTGCTTCTTCGGCCCAAACCAAGGAATCCCTTAGATATTCAG